AATTTCGAATTGACCTTTGGATACAAATCGCGAGAATGTATATTCTTCTTCAAATATGCTATTGAAGGAAAAGGGATTAAACCTTTTTAAGAAATAAAGTTTTTTGATCGGAATATTAAAAAACCGAAAGATCCCTTAACTATTTAAGTTATTAATCGAACGAATCACACTTTTACCACTAAACTATACCCGCTACATATCCATTATTATATATGGATATACCTTTTGTCGAACAAAGGAATGAGATGCAATTAAGATAGCATCAGACTCATGAAAATTCTAGCGTTGACACTACGTCCCGCCGGGGCGGGGGTATTTGAAAAAATAGGCGAAGAACAGAAAGTTTATTTTTTATTTAAATATTTTATTTAAATAAAAAATAAATAAATAAAAATTTTAGAATATAAAATATAATATATTATTATAATATATAATAATAAAGTGAAAAGTATAACTTTTCACTTGCTGTAAGTCATTATTGACAGTCCTAAATCGAAGGAGTTATTGAAGCTGGACCATAGAAATGATGAATTCCGCATTTCTTTTTTTGTTTTCAACTTTCCCCTCAACTGCCGTATTTTATGAATTTGAATTCGGATCGATTGGATCTCAAATGTTCAAATAAAGCTTGTCCCTTGAACAAATAAATGAGTTATGTTATATATGTATGTTATATATGTTAGAATATATTCTATGTGTGTTTCATTTTTAATATTGTTTAATATTTAATATATGTATGTATTCTTTATCCAGTTAAGTAATTAAGTAGATTGAGAAAAAAATACTAATAACAAAAAAATCTTAACTTAAAATACTTAATAAGAATGGTGAAAAATATTCATATTCTTTCATATTCCATAGTATATCACATGATATAGTATATCATATTCTATAGTATATTATTTCCATGGTGTTAATAATACTAATAAATGACACTTCTATCATAGGAATAGGGATGGAAATTGGCTTTCTTGTTGCTTCAATAACAAGCAAGTATTTTTGATTTGATATCAAATCAAAAATAATTAAATCGTTTGATCTATGAAATGATTCATCAGAAGTAATGTAATGGCCCGGCCAGTACTTAACCAGGCCGGGGGAATGAACCTTTCTTACAAAATAAAAGAAGTAATCAAAGAAGTAAGGTATTCTTTCTGTATCTATTCTATTGGAGATAAGATATCCGTTTCGAATCATTACATTATCTGAATTGAATTATTGATCAAATTCGTAGATATCTTATCTATTTTAATAGAATATTTATTTAGAATATATTATTAGTGTTATTTTATCCTTATACTTATAATTATAATAAAAATAAAGAAAGAAAACGAGGGTTCTTTTAATCTTTTTTACTTCACGTGTCACATCACATAAAAAATGAAAAATTTTGAATTGGGAGAGATGGCTGAGTGGACTAAAGCGGCGGATTGCTAATCCGTTGTACGAGTTATTTGTACCGAGGGTTCGAATCCCTCTCTCTCCGCCCCCTCTGATTACTTCAGACTTTCAAAATTTTTCCAATTTCAATCCCTGATTTTTCATAATAGGTAAATGTATGGAATACATAAAAAAGTAAAGAAAAACTCAAAATCCTTTTTTTTATTCCTCGCGTCCGGGATTACGGCCCGGATCGTTAGATAAGAATCCAAAGATGAAGAGAGAAACAAAAAATATCACTACTGTGTAAACGAAGAGTTTGAGAGTAAGCATTACACAATCTCCAAGATTATTTTTTTGGAAAAAGGAAATAGATTGCCTATTTTTTATCATATACACTATTTTGACATAACACCCCCCAAATGAAGTCTTTTCTTGAAAAAAAAGTAATTTTCACGAATTTATTTGTAATAAGAAAAGAAAGATTCGGATTCCTTCATTACCAAAAATTTTTGGCCATATCCATTATTTGGTATTGTGGGGTCCTTAGAAAGTCCTTGTTTACTGGAAGGTCAGAACGAGGAAATAAGTTGATCCAAATTTGTCACCGCGGTTATTCAATATAAAAGAATTTCGATTTTTGAATCGAGGGTTCATAATGTAAAACTTATCTGATCTTATCAATTTTTCGAATTTTTTTCGGATAAATCATGAGCGGAGCATTAAAAATTTTATCGAAAACTTACGGCAGCTTGCCAAACAAAGGCTAAGAGAAAAAATAGTACAGGTATGACAGGCATAACATCTACGATTGGATTGAAAAAGGCATAAGCCTCGGGCAATTTGCCGAAGAAAAAACTACTCGAATAGAGGGTAGAATTAAGACAGATACAGATTAAATTAAAGATATTAAGCATAAGAAACATTTCATTCTTGTAGATTAGAAAATTTGATTTTGGTTGAGTTCTTTTTCTTAGGGAAAAACGAGAAGGCGGGTAAAAAAACCCTTCTTTTTCTTCGAACTCTCCCAAATCTAAAATCTTTCCTTTCATTCTCAAATGAGAATACAAGGAATTTGAGTTTCATACAATATCTTAATTGAATTTTATGTAATGATCAATAATTTTTTTTTTATTCTATATTTCCATGTGCTGAATCCTAGCAGCAATGTATTTCATATGTATTTTGGTTGGGATTGACGAATGACCAATACCAATATTAGTCTTTATTAGTGTCGAATATAAATTCTAAATCTAAATGGGGCGTGGCCAAGCGGTAAGGCAACGGGTTTTGGTCCCGTTATTCGGAGGTTCGAATCCTTCCGTCCCAGATCGTCTCCATCAGAAACGAAAGATTCTTCTCTTTAACAATTTTCTGTTTCATTTTGGATATTTGGATATAATGTGATCTCGCCTTTTGTTCTGAATTCTAGAAAAATGAATAATTCTAAGAATTATATCTTTTCTTTCGTTTGGTTTCTCACAAACGTGATCGAGTGTACGGGTAGAAATAAAGATATTTCTTTGAATTCTTAATTCAAAAAAGAATTGGGGGTGTATCATTCCCATTCAGAGTATACTTGTACTACTACTCATATTCATATTGAAGTAAGTTACTTAGGGAAACTTTGTGTTCCATATCGATGAAATGTGAATTCTCGCATGATGCATTCTGAATCGAAATAAAAAAAAGGCCTTTTTTCTATTCCATTCCCCAAGGAAAGCCTAAAGAAAATAAACGGTGTACCCCAATTCCCCACTTTATGTGGAGACTAAAGATTACGTAGTTTTTGGTATGAATTTCATTTCTTTCATCGTTCGTCTTAAAACTTCTAAAGCTGGGAAAAAATAGGAAAAACGAGTTGATCCAGATGCCGTTTTTTTTTGTATTTTATCTTATTCAAATGAATAATTGGAAATCAATGTAATGTAACGATTAAATGGATGGAAATTTATATATTCCATTTGCTTGACTTTATTGGAATTGGTGGAAAGATTATTGAACCTGAAGTAAAAAAAAATCCGTCTGTATAATCTGTATAATATAATATAAAATGAACAAGTCCTATAATATATATTATGTATTGTTATCGTATTGTTCTATTTCAGTAATAGCGGCTCTTTGGTTAAGTCAAAAGGGTCTGTGATTCTTTAAATATCCATGATTACCCCCGGTAATAACTGTTCGTTGTATATGATGGATACGAAAAGATTAGAGTTATTCTTGATTCTGATTTTCTCTTTCAGATGAAAGAAAGAATAACGACTTTAATCTTATCTTACCTTACACGAGACCTTTTCTATTCCATACTCATGAAAACAAAAAACGATTTTTATTTTGACTTCATTTTTATGAACCTTGGTACTTGAAGAAGTCTGAAAAATCTATTGTGAAAAATCTATATTATAGAGAAACTTACGACCTTTTCGAGTCATCGGACTAGCTTATATTTGGTTAATAACTGATTTTGGTCCGGAATTGGAAATCCATTAAGGGCCATTCTTTTGAGGTTTCGAATTTATTTGTTCGAGAAAAATAGGATCTTTTTTTTCATGATTCACCATTCCGAACGATCTGTTGAAGATATAAATAAGACTTAAGTATATTCCTCTTTTTTAGAAAGCTGTTTCATTCATAGGATAGAATATGGGGTGAAATAACTTTAATAAAACCTTTCTAAGACTTTTCCGGATAATTATTTATCTATCCATTTATCTATCCATAGATACATAGAAAGTATTATATACCGTTGAACCAATGACTATTCATGATTCCATATTGAATCAATTCCATACCGGTTCAAAATTCAATTTTTAATTAGAGGAATGTTGTTATGGTAAAACTTCGTTTGAAACGATGTGGTAGAAAGCAACGTGCGACTTGAAGGACATGATTCGTTGTGGATTCTTATACCCACCATTTTCTATAGGAATGAAGATGCTCTTGAATCGACATAGTTTGTTCTGTTCCTGCTCGGAACCTAATTTGTGTTGGGTTCGTAAATGGGAAAGGAATAGTACATGATGGAGCTCGAGCAAAAAGTATTGATTAATTTATCGGGGGAAGAATCTAGGGTTAGTAACAATTAATAAGTTAGACCAACTTTGTAAGTATATCCTCAATATAGAAATTGAAATCGAAGGGTTAAAATTTGAACAAGTTTGAAATGAAATAAAAAAAGTCAACTTGTTGGAATTGGTAAAGTAAAACTTTTCGATTAAAATGTAAAGTGTATTATATTACAAGGGAATCAATCGTTCGTATTATCTTTCCACAGAAAGAAATAACAAAAAACAAAAGGTATGTTGCTGCCATTTTGAAAAAAAAAGGAGTAAAGATCACCGAAGTAATGTCTAAACCCAATGATTTTACAAAGCAAAGAGAAAGGATTCCGGAACAAGGAAACACTATTTTCAATTGTCTCAATAATTTTTTTATTTTATTATAATGAGGAGTAAAAATAGAGACGAGACAAACAAGAGAGGTTAGAGACGACTCAAGAAATGCCTAAGGATTTACCTTCGAACTTTTTCAAAATTACCCAACTTGAGTTATGAGTACGAATGATATTTCTTTTTTCTGTAAGTAAGAACAAAAAACAACTCAAATCATAGTCTAATTCATGATTTTATGGATCTATTTGCCATTATATACAGAATATACAGAAATATTAGAATCATTTTTCTCGAGCCGTATGAGGAGAAAACCTCCTATACGTTTCTAGGGGGGGTATTATTTATCTACATCTATCCCAATGAGCGATCTATCGAATCGTTGCAATTGATGCTCGATCCCGACGAGAAGGGAGAGATCTTCAAAAAGTGGGTTTTTACGATCCGATACAGAATCAAACTTATTTAAACGTTCCTGCTATTCGTTATTTCCTTGAAAAAGGTGCTCAACCTACAGGAACTGTTCATGATATTTTAAGGAAAGCAGAATTATTTAAAGAAAGAGCTTCGTAAAGAAAAAAAAAACAAAATTTCTAAATAAAAAAGGAAGGGTAACTAGTATCTATTTTTGGTAATTATTTACCCACAATTTGCTCTTTTCTTGTTCTATTTATACTTAATTTACTTTATTTCTTCTTGTGCCAATCCAACACAAATACTTATTTGATTTACTTATTAATTTAATTGAATTAATTGAATTTGTTTTCTCAACATTCCATTCATATTGACAATGGTGTATCGAACAAATATAATTCGATCGTAGATAAATAGATCTGTTTATTCCGACTCCGACCCCTATTGGTTTTTCCTTTACTTCAGTCAAATAATGGGTTTGCCGGATTTACTGTTATACAAGATGTATTTTCTTAACGAAAATCAAAAATTTTGAGAAAAGGGGGCGGTCTGTAAATGTAAATTTTGACATTTCTATTGGGAATCTGTTGTTTAAAATTCGATCCGCTCATTTTGCTATTTTGATGTTTATAATTGATCATAAAATCTTTCCTTTATATTTCATTTCTTATTAGTTCAATGTTTTGACGTAGTTGTACAGTGCAATTCAATTGATTTTTTTTATTTCGATCGTATCTACATATCATATTTATCTGGGTTGCTAACTCAACGGTAGAGTACTCGGCTTTTAAGTGCGACTATGATCTTTTACACATTTGGATGAAGCAAGGAATTCGTCCAGACTCTTGGTAGAGTCTATAAGACCACGACAGATCCTGAAAGGTAATGGATGGAAAAAACAGCATGTCGTAATAATAAGAAAAAATGGAATTTCTTATTATATTCTTATTTTTTTGAGTGGAATTTTGAGTTGATCCTTACCGGATCATTCCAAAATTTTGTTTTGATTTTTGGAGGAGGGCAAAAGAAATTCACATTTACAGTTGGTCTAGTGAATAAATGGATAGAGCCCTACGGCTCCAATTCTGATAAAAAAAAAGTAACGAGCTTCTATTCTTAATTTGAATAATTACCCGATCTAATTAGATGTTAAAAATAAATTAGTGCCTGATGCGGGGAAGGGTTCTCCTGTGAATGGACCTTTGATTCTTTTTTTTTTCTTTTTTAATAAATCCTAACTATTTCTCTATTATGGATTGGAAACGAATGTGTAGAAGAAACAGTATACTGACAAAAAGAATTTGTTCCAAAGTCAAAAGAGCGATCGGGTTGTAAAAATAAAAGATTTTTGACCCTCTGGTAATTATAACGAAGATAAACCCATTGGATAGAAGGGGAGAGGAAAAAGATCTGTTGATTGGACTCCCTGTTTCCGGGGTATATATTTTTTTCCATACATAATACATACCCTGTTCTGACCATATTGCACTATGTATAATTTGATAATTCAAGAAATGCCTATTGTTTCTGGTTCAAGTAGAAATGTAAGTCAATGGAAGAATTACAAGGATATTTAGAAAAGGATAGATCTCGGCAACAACACTTCCTATATCCGCTACTCTTTCAGGAGTATATTTATGCACTTGCTCATGATTATGGTTTAAATGGTTCAATTTTTTACGAATCCGCGGAAGTTTTTGGTTATGGCAATAAATATAGTTTAGCACTTGTAAAACGTTTAATTATTCGAATCTATCAACAGAAATCTTTGATTTCTTTGGTTAATGATTCTAACCAAAATCGATTTGTTGGGCACACCCACAACAATTTTTTTTATTCTCGTTTTTATTCTCAAATGATATCAGAAAGTTTTTCAATTATTGTAGAAATTCCATTCTCGCTGCGATTAGTATCTTATTTCAAAGAAAAAGAAATACCAAAATATCATAATTTACGATCAATTCATTCAATTTTTCCCTTTTTAGAGGACAAATTATCGCATTTAAATTATGTCTCAGATATACTAATACCTCATCCCATCCATATGGAAATCTTGGTTCAAATTCTTCAATGCTGGATTCAAGATGTTCCCTTTTTGCATTTATTGCGATTCTTTCTTCACGAATATCATAATTGGAATAGTCTTCTCATTACTCAGAAGAAATCCATTTTCGTTTTTTCAAAAGAAAATAAAAGACTATTTCGGTTCCTATACAATTTTTATGTGTTTGAATGCGAATTTTTATTTGTTTTTATTCGTAAACAATCCTTTTATTTGCGATTAACATCTTTTGGAACTTTTCTTGAACGAACA